TAATTTTTTAATTGTTCCAAACTATCGCAAGTAGCATTAATCAAATTTATTTTCTCTCTTTCTATCTCAGAGTATCCATTCAGTCTATACTCATCTGCTTCCATTTCCACTTTACGTAATCGAGCCCGCGCTCTTTCGAGCTGTTCAGCGGCCCCTCTACGTAATTCTTCTGAATTTCGAATAGTACTCAAGATCCTTTGTTTTCGCTTATCTAATAAATCATTTAATGAAAGTAGATTATCTTTACATTCATTTCACAACTCTCATATCTCTTCCCGAACCAAACATGAATCTTTTGATTCATTTGGCTCTCACGCTCAATTGTTTCTTTCCTTTGATAGACATTCCCATATCTTTGATCTTTGAATGGAATGAACCTATCCTCTCTTGAGCCTATCCTCTCTTTTCTGTTCGTATTCAAAGATATCGAAACTGATCTAACATCAGAATATTAGGATAGTAGGACTCTTCAGACCAGACAAAAAATAAAAAATTGTCAGCAAAGTTGTTTCTTTATTTGTTCTTTATTCACAAACTTTTTTTTTTTCATCCAAAAAATTTAAAAAATTTATCTTTTTTATATTTTTATACAATATATAGGTCGTCGATTTGGCAGTGGATAAAAAAAGGGGTGGGGGAATATACCCATCTTTCCTATACCTGTAAATGGTTCAAATAAATTTATCCATATGAGTGTTATACATCGGATAAATTCCCAATTATTATTATTTATTTTTTTTTTTTATTTTTTTATTTGCGGTATTTCGGTACTAATGTAGCGGTAGAAAGAGTACCACGGTATGCTGTGCCTGGACTTCAAACAATTTATCTTTAACCATGTAAAAGACCTCAACATTATTGGTTGATAGAGAATCAAAGTTCATTTACCAATTAGTCACGAAATGCTATGGTTCTTAGATATGATTTCTGAATAAAATCCAATTACGAAGTAATTCGTCGAGATTGTGCACCCTTTTTCCTATTTACGCAAATAAAAAAAAGAATACATAAATATAAAGAAAGTGCAGCCGGCGAAATCCAACCTATTCTTGAAATACACAACTCGCACACACTCCCTTTCCAAAAAAAATCAATATACCCAGCACAACGCTTAGATTTATTGGATTTGTTGCTAAAATATCGGTATTAAACTCGAAACTCCCAGCGGATGGCCAGTGTCCCACGGAAACAAAGGAATCGGTTATATTTTTCATATGCTCTCCTCTTATAGATAGGACTAACAAAGAACAGAGTTCTTTTTGTATCACTCCACTCGCCTCCCCCCTTTTTTTTATCGATTTTTTTGTTCCATTTCTTATTTTTAATATAATTATAATTTTACTAAACTAAGAACGAAAGGGAAGAAAGCGAGTGGATCCGCTAATTCCTTATCCTCAAATCAGTCCCTCCCAAAGTATTGTTTCGACAAACAAAAAATAAATAGTTATAGGAGTAAAATTCGAAGGAGCAAAGGGAAACTCCCAGTTAATAAAATAAGAAAAAAGATAGGTCCCCCTTTTTTTTACATTTTTATTCTATGATAAAATTAAACAAAAGGATTTGCAAATAAAAGAGCTAATGCCACGACCAGTCCATAAATTGTTAAAGCTTCCATAAAAGCCAGACTAAGCAATAAAGTACCTCGTATTTTACCCTCTGCTTCTGGTTGTCTCGCAATACCTTCTACAGCTTGGCCCGCAGCAGTACCTTGACCAACCCCAGGTCCAATAGAAGCAAGCCCCACAGCCAATCCAGCAGCAATAACGGAAGCAGCAGAAATAAGTGGATTCATGGTAATTTCCTCGCAAAAAAAAAAGAAATGGTTAATGATACAACCAACCAATGAATTACTACTTAATCTTTATCCACTTCTTTTTCTACTTTTACTATTTACTTTACTATACTACCACTACCTTTTTACTTACTTCTTTTTTTTTATTGATACTTATCACTAAAATCTATCGGGTCGAAGTAGCTAAAAACTCCAACAGAATATTACTTAATTTTAAGAACTACTTCCATATACTGTTTTTCCTTTCTTTCTACCCATGATGGAGTTTTATGTAAATAGATACATACGGTTTTAGCCATTGTGTTTTCTTGTTTAGAAACTCTTATATTCTTTCATTCAATTAACAATCACAGAAAAAATCGAAAAAGGACTGATATTTGAATCTATATAAATTATAAATGAAGTGAGCTAGAAAAAAAGAGATAGGGATAATTCCTATCTAACTAGTAAATAACATATACTTTTTTTCTTCCATAACGTAAACCACCTGCACTTTATTATTCTATTAGTATTAAATCGTATTCTGTACATATATCTAGTAGGACCCCCCACCCAATCCTTTTTTCTCTTAAAAACTCTGCAATATCATCTATCTTTCTTCATATATACAATACTACAATACATAATATTAGCTATTTTCATTTTCTTCTCCAGCCCTTTGGATTATATTGAACCCCGCATTGCTTTAATTGGGATAAGCTTAAAAAACTATTTCGAAAGTTAGTCAATGATGACCCTCCATGGATTCACCTATATAAGCCGCAGCCAAAGTTGAAAAAATAAGAGCTTGAATACCACTTGTAAATAATCCAAGAAACATGACAGGTATAGGAACTACTGAAGGCACTAAAGAAACAAGAACAACAACTACTAATTCATCAGCCAATATATTCCCGAAAAGTCGAAAACTAAGAGATAAAGGCTTTGTAAAATCTTCTAGGATATTAATTGGTAAAAGTATTGGAGTTGGCTGAATGTATTTACCGAAATATCCCAATCCTTTTTTGCTAAGACCCGCATAGAAATATGCCACTGACGTGGGTAAAGCTAAAGCAACAGTAGTATTTATATCATTCGTGGGCGCAGCTAACTCCCCATGAGGTAACTTTATGATTTTCCAAGGTAAAAGAGCACCTGACCAGTTAGAAACAAAAATAAATAGGAACATCGTTCCAATAAATGGAACCCAAGGACCATACTCCTCTCCAATCTGAGTTTTGCTCAAGTCTCGAATAAATTCAAGGACATATTCGAAGAAATTCTGCCCGTCGGTCGGAATGGTTTGTGGATTCCGAACAGCTATGATGGCTGAACCTAATAAAATAGCAATTACAATCCAAGAAGTGATAAGCACTTGGGCATGAATTTGTAAACCTCCTATTTCCCAATATAAATGTTGGCCTACTTCTACACCTGACATATCGTATAACCCTTTGAGTGTTTTAATGGAACATAGTATAACATTCATATTGCCCTATAATAGAAATCGAACTTAAAAAAGGAATTATTTTGATTCAACCATATCTTTCTCAATTCATCTACCTTCATTCATGAATAGGAATCATACATTATATTTAGATATATTTAGAATACCAAGAAATTACATAAAAAAAAAAATACCAATCATTTTTTATTAAATATTCAAAACATAGTTCAAAAATGCAAACCAAAATAATAAACAATTAAAGAAATCCATGGAGTTCAACAAAAAGGAACTAATCTTCTTCTTCTTTTTCTTAACTATTAAATTATAAGATAATCAACCTTTTTTTATATAACTATTTCGGCCCTCCAAAATTGCGGATACTAATTTGGTAAGAATCAATCGAATCGATGCTATAGCATCATCGTTGGCCGGAATAGAAATATCTGCAAGATCTGGGTCACAATTTGTATCGATTAAACAAATCGTCGGAATGCCCAAAATGACACATTCTCGAAGAACCATATATTCTTCTTGCTGATCAACGATAATTACAATATCGGGCAATCCCGTCATATATTTGATCCCACCCAGATATGTTTGCAAGGTGGATAACTTTCTCTTCAACATTGCTGCATCTCCTTTTGGGAGACGGGCGAGTTTCCCCATTTTTTGTTCCGCTCTTAAGTCCCTGAACTTCTGAAGTCTTGTTTCTGTAGTAGACCAATTTGTTAACATACCACCAAGCCATTTTTTATTAACATAATGACATCGAGCCCTTATTGCTGCTGATGCTACTAAATCCGCTGCTTTATTTTTGGTGCCAACGATTAAGAAGTTTTTTCCCATACTTGCTGCATCAAAAACTAAATCGCAGGCTTCTGATAAAAAACGAGCAGTTATAGTAAGATTTGTAATATGAATACCTTTACGCTTTGCAGAGATGTAAGGAGCCATTCTAGGATTCCATTTCTTAGTACCATGACCAAAATGAACTCCTGCTTCCATCATCTCTTCCAAATTTATGTTCCAATATCGTCTTCCCATTTTGCCACACTTTATCTTTTTTTTTTTAGAGAGATTCAGTAACCTGTGAAATAAATAACTGTTCCGACGGAACCTTATACCAGGATTGACCATTGATCTACGACCAAAATCATGAATTTCTTTTCATTCTTTATTTTTCGTTGATTACCAAATCCATAATGGGACCAGAGAATTCAAGTAAAAAGAATGAACCTCTTGTTAGGAATTACTAAATAATGTATCATGTAAATGATTGGTCTGATGTCCCATGGAAATAGTTCGGGACGAAAGAACAAAAAAAATTCTCAAAATTCTCTATAGTGTAACAAAATATCTCTCATCTCCAATTCGAATAGATTCTTCCTTTTTATTTTCAAATGAATGTTTTTATCTTGCTTTGAACGATGTACTAATTTTTTGAATCCAGTACCAACCGGTATAATCCCCCCCAGAACAACGTTCTCTTTCAGCCCTTTCAACCAATCAATACGACCTCGTAGAGCAGCTTTTGCTAAAACTCGAGCAGTTTCTTGAAAACTCGCTTCGGATATGAAACTTTGAGTATTCAGAGATGACTTCGTTATTCCCAATAAGATTGCCCGATAACAGATCGCTTCGTCCAAAACACGCCCTGCTCGCTCTGCTCGCAACAATCCAATCAGTTCCCTAGGTGAAAACACATTAGACATTCCATCTTCTGAAACCAACACTTTTGATGTTACTTGACGTACAATAATCTCTATATGTCTATTATGGATCTGTACCCCCTGGGATCGATAAACCTTTTGGATCTTATTAACCAAAGAGATACGACTTTGTGCTATGGTTAGTTCAGCTCCAATCAAGAATCCCCAGGGTATCCCAAGAAGCCTTCGGCTACGTTCGTCCCAACCTTCAACTCTCTTTTTGAGGTTCATCGATATTGAATCAATTGAACGAACTTCTAAGATTTGTTCCACTTTTGGAAGACCTTGCGTGATATCGCCGGATCTCGATTTTTCATATATAAATGTAATTAATGTATCTCTTTCATAAAAGGTTTTCCCATAATGGCCATGAACAGTTGCTCCCGGAGTGACCAAATAGGGCTTAGCTGATCTTATAACTAAAGAGTCAACATGAACAATGAAAATTTTACCAGATTTTTTTATGCGTGATCCGTATTTCAATAGACATAAATTTTCACAAAGAAATAGGCCAAGGCTAATTATTGTCCATGCCTCTTCACAATAATCGTGATGGAGAAAACACCAATTAAAATGGAATAAATTCCAAATGATGTTACTACACGGATCGGGATTATAAATCCGACTATTTTCATCTAGGAAACAGTATTGAAATTGAAGTACTTGGAAAGTCTGTTGAAAATTGTCAAGTAACAAATAGTTCTTTAAAAAGATTTGATTATAAGTTATTAAATAGTAAGATAAACAAGGATTCGCTATTTTAAATACAGTAGTACCTAAGGGACCCAACAAATCCCTAATTGGATTCATGGGATCCAATTCTTTTGTCGCATTATTATATCTCGAAGTATTAAAGGGGCCAATTCGAGAACAATTGGATGATGACAAAATTCGGAAAGATTGGCATTCCTTATTTCGATTCAACAACGTACCAAGAGTTCCCTGATGTTGGGTAAATGATTGAGTCTTTGCCTTGGAATTAAAAGGATTTATATTGATACGATCTAATCCAATATTGTAAATCAATCCTGAACTTGACGTATCATACTTTTTTACGGTATAAGAAATAGTGGACTTTACTAACTCAATTCTGATGAAATCACGAAGCAGATCATTTGCCCTTATTTCAACAAAGGAAGCATGAACCTCTTCTTTTATAAAACCCCTTTTTTCTTGGTCCCAATTCAATACTAAGCAAGCCCGAACTAATTGAATACTTGTGTGAGAAATTCCTCGAATTGACTTGCTATTTCCATAAAGTATATAATTGACAATTCGAAGTTGTACATTATCCTTTTCCTGCAAGAGATCCTGAGGAAAAAGTGTTGCTAAATTTATCCCATCGGATATTTCATATGGGACTACGGACCGAACCAAAACAAAATACTTTTTTTTTATAGGTGTGATCCGTTGAACATAGATCCAATTTTTAAATTTTTTTGATCCCTTATAATTTTTATTTTCCATTCCTGGTGGTATCAAAATGCCGCCGTGCCTAGATATTTTATCCGCCTCTCCAGGAAAATGAATATCTCCAGAAAAAATTTTCAGTTCAATACTCCTTTTTTTTCTCTCCACTCGGACTAATCCATCTACTCGGCTTCTTGTATTTATATTTAAAGCAAGTCGTGTATCTACTCCAACGATACTATTGTTTCGGACCATTATGGGCGAAGATACGGGGAAGATATGCACTTCCTCGGGAATGAAAAAAAATCGATCTACTCTCATTTGCATTTGGTATTTCGGACTAAATTCTTTTGCTCCTCGATACTCAATCAAATCCTCTTTTTTTACGATTGAATCTACTTCGACAATCCCATATTTAGTAATTCCCGAACTGCTTCTTCTATATCGCGGATCATCAAAATAAGCAAGAATACTATTTTTACGTAAAATACCATTTATAGGTATTTTAAGAAAAATACAAAAAGATGGTATTAGTTTCTTTTCTCGTTCTTGATCATATTGTAAGGGAATCACGAATCTATTTCTTCGCTTTTTCGCCAAGGAATCATCGGAATTCTCTTGACAAATAGAGGGATCTATGAGATTCCAATGACCATTGGATATGATTCGATAAGGTTTTGAATACTCAAAAATTTGCCCATCCTTTTTACTTTTACCAAAAAATTTATGTCTTACTTGATCATTAGTCAAATCAAAGATATTTCTTTCTTCGACAGAAAAAGAATTAGAATTCATTTGATCTTGATCCTTGTGGAGTGAAAAAGACACTATACTGGATCTGCATAGACCTCCTGCTAATATCCATAAATGACTTGTTTTTGGTACTAGATGAACATTACTATACGGATATTCGGGCGCATGATGCACATCAGTACTCCAGTGCATTTCTCCTTCTGACTCAGAATAAATATGTTTTAGAACCCTCTCCTTAAAACGAAAAGTGGACGTTCCGGCACGAATCTCGGCAATCACTTGTTCCGATTCTACATATTGATCATTTTGAACTAAAATCAAACTTTTTGTTGGAATATTAACATTATGTATAATATCTCGACTCTCAATAGTTACATACAAATCTATAAAACATAGAAAAGCAGGATGCC